AATCTAATTCTTTTAGATAGTTTGTCTAATAAACTCTACCCATCTATAAAATAGATGGGGGATATCCGGGTGAGATGGATAAAAAAATATGTATTATGATTTAGACTAGAAATGAATATGCATGTCGATTCATATCTTTATCTTTCAATTTATAGAAGAAGCTCATACACATGAATCATGTGCCAGGAACCAGATTTGAACTGGTGACACGAGGATTTTCAGTCCTCTGCTCTACCAGCTGAGCTATCCCGACCATTCCCAATGTATCATCCTTATTTTATTAGATGACTGGGGTCTATGTCAATAAAAAGAAAGTATGAAAGAAGATTACCAACTTTTATCCAGGTACTGTAATTTCTTGGATCTTCAAAAAGATGTTCATTTGTATGTGTATCATACGTATCTCACAAGACTTGTGTAAGATGGATGAAAGGCGTTTCCAGTCAAATCCGTTTGTAAAACAATAGAGTGAATGATAAAGATGAGGAATTTGGAACCACTAACTAAAATAGATATAGGAGAAATCGTTGGGATGTCAAATAGGCTTTTGGGGATAGAGGGACTCGAACCCTCACGATTTTTAAAGTCGACGGATTTTCCTCTTACTATAAATTTCATTGTTGCCGGTATTGACATGTAGAACGGGACTCTATCTTTATTCTCGTCCGATTAATCAATTCTTTAAAAGATCTATCAGACTATGGAGTGAATGATTTGATCAATGAATATTCGATTCTTTCTTCTATGTGGAATCAATTAAAACCAACTCTTCTTTTTTTTCATAAAAACAGAATATATTAGTAATTAATCATTTGATATGATAAAGTATTCAATACAAATGTACTTTCACACTTTATGAGAAAGATTCTTCGACCAAAGGAGTCAACTCCATATGTTAGAACAGCTTCCATTGAGTCTCTGCACCTATCCTTTTTTCTTTTTCAACTTTTGTTTTCGGAAAACCGGATTTGGCTCAGGATTGCCCATTTTTATTAATTCCGGGGTTTCTCTGAATTTGAAAGTTGTCACTTAGTAGGTTTCCATACCAAGGCTCAATCCAATTAAGTCCGTAGCGTCTACCAATTTCGCCATATCCCCCTTTCCTTTTTTTAGATTAGGATCCTCATTGTGGTGTCCTTCCTCCCTCTCCTCTTTTCTTTCATTTCTATTTCTACTGTAACCGCCGAATTCATTAGATACCGATTGAAAAAGTTTTTTGATTTATTACCTATCTTTTTTTATAGGAGACTCCTATGTTGGTCCAATCAAATATGATTTTATCATTTCTGGATCCGCAATTCAATATATATGGGTATATACCACATAGATATGTATATATCTTTCTCTTCCTGTCACTTTTTCCCTGCAATTTGTAATACTTAAACGGTCGATTCTTTTTTTTTGTTTTAACTTCCACCTTTACGAATGAAAGCGGAGGAATGTCTCATTAGTTATAAGTTCAAATTCTATTAAACTAAAATTATTCGACTCGAAATAAACTAAATAGAAATCTAAATCAAAACACAGAAGTGTAAGAAAAAGAATTTAAAATGACATTTGAATTCAAAAATGAAAAATAAAATTTGACTATCACTATCTAATTAGAATTCTGATAAATAGAAATTATATATAATGATATATGAATCCTTATTTGAAATTAGCTATTCTTTTCTAGATTCATATAGTATAGATTATGAATAACTAAGAAATACTATTTAATAAATAAGATTTATAGGATTCCTATGTATATAAAATTATAAAATATACAATGTTATTATGTAGGCCCGCTTAGCTCAGAGGTTAGAGCATCGCATTTGTAATGCGATGGTCATCGGTTCGATTCCGATAGCCGGCTTTTCCCATTTTTTGATTCCCAATTTTACATGATTGAGACTTTGAAATCAAAGAATATTGAAAAAGAAAAAGTATTTCCTCCCTTTTCTCAAAAGTTAAGAATTTATTAACTTATAGGAATTTCCTGTCAGGAAAAGGATTTTTTTCTATATAATAGAAAGGGCAAAGGGCTTGGATATTTATCCAATTCATCTCATTCTTCTTTATAGTACAAGTACACTACTTCAGTAAACTTCGCTTCATTTAGTTCAGTTTTAGTTTAGGGTTGTTATTTTGTAAAATATAATTTTTTTAATATATATTTTAAAAATAAAAAATCAATATAAATAAGAATTCCATTTATTCTAAATTAAGGAGTCTTTATGTCACGTTATCGAGGACCTCGTTTCAAAAAAATACGCCGGCTGGGGGTTTTACCAGGATTAACTAATAAAAGGCCTAGAGCCGTAAGTGATCTTAGAAACCAATCGCGTTCCGGGAAAAAATCTCAATATCGTATTCGTCTAGAAGAAAAACAAAAATTGCGTTTTCATTATGGTCTTACAGAACGACAATTACTTAAATATGTTCGTATCGCCAGAAAAGCCAAGGGCTCAACAGGTCAAGTTTTACTACAATTACTTGAAATGCGTTTGGATAACATTCT